TGAAGATAATAAATTCGGTCGTTGTGGTCGGACTCTATTATGGATTTCTGACCACATTTTCCATAGGGCCCTCTTATCTCTTCCTTCTCCGAGCTCGGGTTATGGAAGAAGGAACCGAGAAGGAGATATCAGTAACAACGGGTTTTATTACGGGGCAGCTCATGATGTTCATATCGATCTATTATGCGCCTCTGCATCTAGCATTGGGTAGACCTCATACAATAACTGTCCTAGTTCTACCGTATCTTTTGTTTCATTTCTTCTGGAACAATCACAAAAACTTTTTTGATTATGGATCTACTACCAGAAATTCCATGCGTAATCTCAGCATTCAATGTGTATTCCTGAATAATCTCATTTTGCAATTATTCAACCATTTCATTTTACCAAGTTCAACGTTAGCCAGATTAGTCAACATTTATATGTTTCGATGCAACAACAAGATGTTATTTGTAACAAGTAGTTTTGTTGGTTGGTTAATTGGTCACATTTTATTCATGAAATGGGTTGGATTGGTATTATTCTGGATACGGCAAAATCATTCGATTCGATCTAATAAGTACCTTGTGTCAGAATTGAGAAATTCTATGGCTAGAATCTTTAGTATTCTCTTATTTATCACCTGTGTCTACTATTTAGGCAGAATGCCATCGCCTATTGGTACTAAGAAACTGAACTCAGAAACGGAAGAAAGCGATGTAGAAACAACTTACGAAACGAAGAAGACGAAACAGGAACAAGAGGGATCCACTAAAGAAGACAAAGATAGCCCGGTTTACGAAGATTCTTATCTTGATATCCATCAAGATAATTGGGAATTGGGAAAACTTAAAGAAGAGAAAACTTATTTTTGGTTTGAAAAACCTATTGTAACTTTTCTTTTCGATTATAAACGCTGGAACCGCCCATTGAGATATTTACAAAATGATAGGTTTGAACATGCTATACGAAATGAAATGGCACAATATTTTTTTTATATATGCCCAAATAAAGGAAAACAAATAATCTCTTTTACATATCCGCCTAGTTTATCGACTTTTTCAGAAATGATAGAGCAAAAAATTTCTTTGTACACGACAGAAAAACTATCCCACGAAGACCTATATAATTATTGGGTTTATAACAATGAAAAAAAAAAATACAACTTAAAGAACGAATTTATAAGTAGAATACAAATTCTAGAGAAAGGATCTTTTACTTTTAATATACTAGAAAAAAGAACCAGATTGTGTGATGATGAGCATGAACAAGAATATTTGCCCAAAATGTATGATCCCTCTTTGAATGGGCCTTATCGTGGAACAATAAAAAAATTCGAGTCACGTGAAATATTGTGGATAAATAAAATTCATGGTCTATTTCATAAGAAAAATACAAAAGTAAAAAATGGATACATAAGAAAAATACAAGAATAGATAAGACGAGATTCGCCCACCTCCCATATATTTAATTCCTTCACCTATAAAGAAACTAACAACACCAATCCCATTTATCATTCCATCAATTATATGTCTATCAAAAAACTGAACTTGTTTAGCCAATTCTCTTATATTTCCAGTAAAAATTTTAGTATAAAAAATATCTATATAACCACGATTATATGACCAGTTATATATCACATTTTTTATTAGATCCAAGAAAATTATCTTGTGGCTCTTCTTCACAAATGAATTGACTAAGCTCAAATTCTGTAAAGATGAATAAACAGATCCATATAAAATGGATGCTATAAATAATCCAAAAAAGGTTATACTTACTGAAAAAACTGCATTTTTTAAAAAATCATAAAAATCCGAAGACTCATTTTGATGGAAAAAATTTGTAGATGGAATTAACCACTTTGACAATAGATCAGAATCTATTCTACCGAAATCAATTCCGATTGATCCAATGAATAAAGTAAATAATACCAATATAAGCATGGGAAACAACATAGTATTGTCCGATTCGTGAGGATAGGTGTAAATATGTTTATTTCTAAAGTAAGTACTAAAGTATCGTACTCTATTTTGAAAAAAATTTTCAATTCTATATGTATTTTTTGAAAAAAAAGAAACCTTAGTATTCATTGTTGAAAACAGTAAATTTTTATTTATTTCTTTGGGTACTTCTTTTCCCCACAAAGATATTGAATAGAAAGAACTATTTTTAGCGCTACTGTAATTTTGAAAATGAATACGCAAATGCCCATCAAAGGTGAGTAAATACATTCGAAACATATAAAATGCAGTAAATCCTACTGTAAATGAAGCGATTATTGCGAAAATTGGCGAATACAACCAGCTATCATTAAGAATTTCGTCTTTCGACCAAAAACAAGCAAGAGGTGGAATACCACAAAGAGAAAGTGTACCTAATAAAAAAGTAATTCTTGTAATCGGAATATATTTTGTTAACCCCCCCATAAGAACCATATTTTGACTTTTATCTGGTGAAAATCCAACAATGGATTCCATTGAATGAATAATGGATCCAGATCCTAAAAACAATAAAGCTTTCGAATAGGCATGAGTGATCAAATGGAATAAAGCAGCCCTATAAGAACCTATACCTAGAGCTAACATAATATAACCCAATTGAGACATGGTAGAATAAGCCAAACTTCTTTTAATATCTCTTTGAGCAAAAGCCAAAGTAGCTCCTAATAGTACTGTTATTACACCTATTAAGGAAATAAGATTCATTATGTAAGGTATGACTATGAAAAGAGGAAGAAGCCGAGCTATAAGAAAAATTCCTGCTGCTACCATAGTAGCAGCATGTATAAGAGCCGAAATGGGAGTGGGTCCTTCCATAGCATCAGGTAACCATATGTGAAGGGGAAATTGTGCAGATTTAGCAACTGCGCCGAGGAATAAAAAAGAAGCACAAAGAATAACAAATAAAGAATCTACTCCATTATTATTAATTAAGTTAGTAACTATTTCGAACAAATCCCGGAATTCGAAACTACCCGTTATCCAATAAAATCCTAAAATTCCTAATAATAAACCAAAATCCCCTATACGATTGATTACAAAAGCTTTTTGGCAAGCACTTGCTGCAATTGGTCGTGTGAACCAAAAACCTATTAATAAATAGGAACACATTCCTACAAGTTCCCAAAAAATATAAATTTGTATCAAATTAGAACTAGTAACTAATCCCAACATAGAAGTATTGAAAAAACTCATATAAGCAAAAAATCTCAAATATCCTTGATCATGAGACATATAATTATCACTATAAATAAGAACCATGATTCCAACAGTAGTAATTAATATTGACATAATAGAAGTAAGTGGATCAATCAAGTGTCCGAACTCTAAAGAAAAATCATTATTGACAGTCCAAGCCCATAGATATTGATAGATAAAATTTCCGTTGATTTGCTGAATAGAAAGATTAACAGAAAACACCATAGCTAAAGTTAGCATCAAAACACTCGGAAAAGCCCACATACGTCGAATATTTTTTGTTGCTGCAGGAATAAGCAGAAGTCCAAATCCTATTAACATAGTAACAGAAAATGGAAGAAAAGGTATTATCCATGCATATTTATATGTATGTTCCATAAAAAAAACACAAATTTAAATTTTTTCTTATAATTGTTTCCGATTCACCAATTTTTATTGTTTTCTTCAAAAGCAATAAAAAAATTAACAAAAAAAGATACGAAACCTTAAATATTCTTATTTTACATTTTTCTTACTTTTTTAGATATTTTAAAAATTTTTAAAAGTTCTAATTTGTTACTTAAATGCTTTGCTCAAATAGCTCGATATAGAGTAATTTTTTAGTTATTAATTTTTTAACTATAACTATACTAGAATTCTATTCTAGTAATATGTAACCATATCATATACTATAGTAAGCAAAGTAAAAGTAAGCAAAGTAAACAAAAATAACTATACCAATACCAGTAGAATATGGATATATAGTATGCATTAATAAATCAATCTTATAGTAAATTTTTATTGATTGATTGGCTTTCAATCCAATAAGATAAGAAAATATCAGAAATCTTATAAAACTCCTGACTTCTTATATTCTAGAACTGAAAAAAAAAAACTTAAAATGAAATTTTCTTAGCTAACGGAATGTCTTGTTTAACATATTAACTACTAGAAAATTCCTTTTTAAATTTTACTTTCTTTTCTTCTATTTTTTCCTAGTTTATTATATATGTAACACACATGTATATATATAAACAATATATTTGTATTATTTATATTACAAAAAAAAGATTATCGACGGAATGAAATATAATATAAAAAATGACTAAGACTAAAAAAAACAATCCATATTGAACAATACATGTCTTTCACATACAACAATAAAAAGGAATAACTCTTTTTTTTATGGCAGTTCCGAAAAAACGTACCTCTATATCAAAAAAACGTATTCGTAGAAATATTTGGAAGAAAAGGGGAAATTTAGTTGCAATAAAAGCCTTTTCTTTAGCAAAGTCCGTTTCTACGGGAAATTCAAAAAGTTTTTTTGTGCGGCAAACAAATAAGAAAATCTTGGAATAATTTGAATTCTGTGATTTAAAGAACTTTTCTATATTTAGAATATGAAAAATTTGCATTAACTTATGTATTGACCTCCTCAAGATTAGTTAGAACTCGCTGCTATTTTATGTCGAATACTAACTTATCTGTCTACTAGTTTGGTTCTAAGTATTATTTTATTTCTTTTCCCAGTAGAAAAATATTTTTTTCCATTAGGAAAAGAAATAAAATGAAATTATGATGAATATTAAAACTATTTTGTTTTATTATATGTCTATCTGAAGATCAAATTAAATTGGTTCCCTTTACTAAATATTATCCTATATTAAAATTATGTACATAACAAACAACAAAGAGTATATAAAAAATATAAATATATATATATATATTTTATATAATTAATTAACATTATATATATTTTCTATTTTCTATATTTATAGAATTCGAATAATTAATGAAATTACATTAAGTACATTAAAAAAAGTAGACTAAAAACAAGATTTTTCGAAAAAGAGTCCTTTAATTTCTAATTTCATTTTGATATGTATAAAATCCTATTTATCAAATTTATATTTATTTTAATAAAAAAAAATATTTTTCTAAGTTTTATAAGTGTTATTAACAATTTAAAGAATACTTTAGTTTAAATTAAACAAAAGAGTTGAAAGGAACCCTTATTAATCTATTCTAATGTTTACTAAAGTATAACTAGATCGGATTCTAGAATCTACATCTAGACGATTCAACATGAATTTACTATTATTATTTCAAGTAAGCCGCTATGGTGAAATTGGTAGACACGCTGCTCTTAGGAAGCAGTGCTAGAGCATCTCGGTTCGAGTCCGAGTGGCGGCATACTCTAAAAGAGATAGAATGGATCTTATCTTATACTTATAATGTATTTAATTCCCGATTTCAATTCTGTAATGAGACCCCTTTTATGTATGATATTTGCGACTTTAGAACATATATTAACTCATCTCTCTTTTTCGATCGTTTCAATTGTGATTGCGATTCATTTGATGAATCTATTAGTTCACGAAATCATCGGATTACGCCATTCGTTGGAAAAGGGAATGTTAGCTACTTTTTTCTCTCTAACAGGATTATTAGTTATTCGTTGGATTTCTTCGAGACATTTTCCATTAAGTAATTTATACGAGTCATTGATCTTCCTTTCATGGAATTTTTCCATTATTCATATGGTTTCCAAGCTATGGAATCATAAAAATGATTTAAACACAATAACCGCGCCAAGTGCTATTTTTACTCAAGGTTTCGCTACATCTGGTCTTTCAAGTAAAATGCATCAATCAGCAATATTAGTACCTGCTCTACAATCTCAGTGGTTAATGATGCATGTAAGTATGATGTTATTGAGCTATGCGGCTCTTTTATGTGGTTCATTATTATCAGTCGCTTTTTTAGTCATTACATTTCGAAAAAACATCGATATTTTTTTTAGAAGCAAAAATTTATTAATTAAGTCATTTTTCTTTGGGAAGATCGAATATTTGAACGAAAAAGGAAGTGCTTTTAACAACACTTCTTTTCTTTCATTTCCAAATTATTATAAATATCAATTAATTCGGCGTTTGGATTATTGGAGTTATCGTGTTATTAGTTTAGGGTTTGCCTTTTTAACCATAGGTATTCTTTCTGGAGCGGTATGGGCTAACGAAGCATGGGGGTCTTATTGGAATTGGGACCCCAAGGAAACTTGGGCATTTATTACTTGGACCATATTCGCGATTTATTCACATACTAGAACAAATCAAAGTTTGCACGGTACGAATTCGGCACTTGTAGCTTCGATAGGATTTCTTATAATTTGGATATGCTATTTTGGGATCAATCTCTTAGGAATAGGTCTACATAGTTATGGTTCATTCACATAAAATCTAATGGAATTTCTGCAATTCCATGCGGAATAAGTAAGACGTATATAACGAAAATTTGTGCGAGTTTTTAAGAACTGTTTGAATTAAGATTCAAACGGTTCTCAAAAACTTGGGATACATCTTTCTAATTCACTTTTTTATTATTTTTTTTTTCGTTGTACAGTGAATAGTTTAAAAAATCTTAAAATTGAAAATTATAAAACTTTCTATCTCATTAAGAATAAGAAAAAAAATTATCTATGAAAATAATTAGATAGGATAACTTGTATCTTGTCAACTGATAAAGAAAGAACGAAATCAGGATAAATACCAATTCCTATTACGGGTAAAAAAATACAGATCGAAACAAATAGTTCTCGTGGTCCAGAATCCACGAAATTTGAGTTTGGAACATTGAAAAAATTGTATCCATAGAACATCTGACGTAACATAGATAACAAATAAATAGGAGTTAATATCATTCCAATTGCCATTACAAGGGTAATTAATATTTTTGGCATTAAAAGATATTTTGGACTGGTAATTAGTCCCAAAAATACTACGAATTCCGCAACAAAACCACTCATTCCCGGCAACGCAAGAGAAGCCATCGAGAAACTACTAAACATGGTAAATATTTTTGGCATTGGAATGGATATCCCCCCCATTTCATCGAGATAAACAAGACGTATTCTATCACAACTCATTCCTACCAAGAAAAAAAGCGCAGCACCAATAAATCCATGAGAGAGTATTTGTAAAACGGCTCCGTTGAGTCCCATGTCGGTTATAGAACCAATTCCTATAATTGTGAAACCCATGTGCGATACAGAAGAATAGGCTATTCTTTTTTTTTGATTGCCTTGACCAAGCGAGGTTGAAGCTGCATAAATTATTTGGATTGCCCCTACTATCATCAACCAGGGAGAAAATATAGAGTGAGCATGTGGTAATAATTCCATATTGATACGAATCAATCCATATGCTCCCATTTTTAATAAGATTCCCGCTAGAAGCATACATGTACTGTAATGTGCTTCTCCATGGGTATCTGGTAGCCATGTATGTAGGGGTATAATCGGCGATTTGACAGCATAAGCAATAAGGAAGCCCAAATATAATATTATTTCGAATGTCACAGGATATGACTGATTAGCTAATCTGTCAAAATCCAATGTCGGTTCATTGGAACCATATAAACCCATACTTAGAACTCCTATTAAGAGAAAAATGGAACCCCCCGCAGTGTACAAAATAAACTTTGTAGCCGAGTACAAACGTTTCTTTCCTCCCCACATAGATAAAAGTAAGTAAACAGGAATTAATTCTAACTCCCACATGATAAAAAAAAGTAAAAGATCTCTAGAAGAAAATAATCCTATTTGACCACTGTACATTGCTAACATCAGGAAATAGAACAATCGCGAATTTCTAGTAACAGGCCAAGCTGCTAAAGTAGCTAAAGTAGTGATAAATCCTGTTAGTAAAATGGGCCCTATAGAAAGTCCGTCGATTCCCAGTCTCCAGTGAAAATTGAAAACATTTATCCATTTAGCATCTTCTTCTAATTGAATTAATGGATCCTCCAATTGGAAATGATAACAGAACACATAGGTTGTTATAAGGAGTTCTAATAAACAAATACATATAGTATACCACCTAAATACCTTATTCCCCCTATGAGGTAGAAAGAAAATTGAGGAACCCGCGAATATTGGCAAAACTACAAGTATTGTTAACCAAGGGAAATAACTCGTGATAAAGACAAGATACGTTTTGACCAAAAAGCCCGTGCTCAAAAGAATATATTTTCTTGAGTACGGGCTTTTGTCGGTAAAAAGGAATCAAATGATTCAAGTGGAATTTATTATAACGTATCAATAAGATAGACCCATGCTGCGAGTTGTTTCATGCCATAAATAAACACGGACACTCAAAAAATCTGTTGGACAGGCGGATTCACATCTTTTACAACCTACACAGTCTTCGGTTCTTGGCGCGGAAGCAATTTGCTTAGCTTTACATCCGTCCCAAGGTATCATTTCCAATACATCTGTGGGGCAGGCTCGTACACATTGAGTGCACCCTATACATGTATCATAAATTTTTACTGAATGTGACATTGGGTTTATAAATTCCAGTTTTGAACATAAAAAATTTTCGATCTGGTAAAGTAAAAAACGAATTCTAAATTATAAATTTTTTATATATTTATATTTTCTTTATGTATAAAAACCAGATGAATCAATGATTTATCAAAAAAAATCTTAAGAATCAAAATTTTTATAAATCTGTTCGTGAGAAGGGACCAAGAGACTTTGATTTATCTTTCAACAACTATGATCATATGAGTCACATGAATCACACGTGCGACTTCACGTTGGCTAAGAGATCGTCAATATTTCAATATATTATAGTAATATATTGAAATATTACTATACATATTAGTATTATTTGTAAATAAATAAAAAAAAAATACTGAAATGATAATGATATTTTATAGAAAATTTTTTCTATAATTTCTATATATATTATATATTTATATAGTTATGGCTAATTCTTCAACAAACTCGATTGATTAATACGAGTTGATTTTCTGTTACGATAGATCGACGAAACAATAGCTAGCCCAATAGCAGCTTCCGCTGCTGCAATGGCTATAATAAAGATTGAGAAAATCTCTCCTTTTAATTGGCGACTATCAAATATATCAGAAAATTGTACGAGATTAATATTAACCGAATTAAGTATAAGTTCAAGACACATAAGTGCTCTAACCATGTTTCGACTTGTGATCAATCCATAGATACCGATCGAAAATAAATAGACACTCAAAAAAAGTACATGTTCGAACATCATTGACTAACTCCTGATCAACCTCGATTCGTTTCAATATGAACAAAAATTCAATCAAGTTGATTGACTAGAATCGAGCAATTACAGAAAAAAGGGAATATTGACAGTAGATTAAACTAACATTTTTTTTTTTAATTCTAGCTAAACTATTTATTATTGACGAGCCATAGTAATTGCGCCTATCAAAGAAACTAAAAGAATTATAGAAATGAGTTCAAACGGAAGATAAAAATCTGTTGATAAATGAATTCCAATTTGTTGAACGTTGCTTATAAAGTCTTGCTCTATAATCTGATTTGATCTTGTAGTCCAAATAATTCCGTACCATGACGTATCTGCGATAGTAGTAATTAGTGAAAAAAGAATACTTATACAAACCAGTGAAGTGACTCCATCTCCAATAGTCCAAAAATAGGAGTCGTTGGAATATTCTGAACCATTCACGAACATAACAGCAAATATGATTAAGACATTTATGGCTCCCACATAAATAAGAAGTTGGGCGGCAGCTACAAAATAGGAGTTTGATAAAATATAGAATAAAGATATACAAACAAGAACCGATCCTAACGAAAAGGCGGAATAAATTGGATTAGTAAACAATACTACTCCCAGACCTCCTAATATAAGAAATGATCCCAGAAATACTACAAGTATATCATGTATTGGTCCAGGTAAATCCATTATTATAAGAGAAAAATAAGTCAAAATATTTCATGACCTTACTAAATAGTCCAGGAACGCGGGGGGTGTTCCCCTTAAATTTTTTTCTTATATATGTTATATATGATGAGTTTCTAATGGAATTAAATCTTAATATGGATATGGATGAATTACTGTGGATATAGATAAAGTTATTAAAATCATTAAGAAAACACATATTTGCATTCGCAGTTTAAATCAAAGAGTGATTCTCAACAATTAATGGTCAATAAGTTTCTCAGTTTCTGACAAAAAAGGGCGACTTGTTTCCCTTTATCTTTATATAAAAAATATTATATTAGTAATCAGTAATCGTTCTTGAATCAAGGGGTTTATTTTTATCCATTTTGATTTGACTGGAATTCATAACTGTTTGAATTGTGTAATCTCCAATTATTGACATTGGTAACCGACCCAATGCAATTTGATTATAATTTAATTCGTGACGATCATAAGTTGAAAGTTCATATTCTTCAGTCATCGATAAACAGTTTGTTGGACAATACTCGACACAATTACCACAAAATATACAGACTCCAAAATCAATACTATAATTAAGCAATTGTTTCTTTTTAATCTCTCTTTTAAACCTCCAATCAACAACGGGTAGATCTATGGGACATACACGAACACATACCTCACAAGCAATACATTTATCGAATTCAAAGTGAATTCGACCGCGGAAACGTTCTGATGTGATCGATTTTTCATAAGGATATTGAATAGTTACAGGTAAACGATTTGTATGGGATAGGGTAATTATGAAACTTTGACCAATGTACCTTGCAGCTCGTATTGTTTGTTGACCATAATTTATGAACCCGGTCACCATAGGGAACATATTGTGGATCTCCGTGAATAATTTGATGTTTCTTTCTCTTGTTTAAGATCAGTTATGAATGGAGAATATCGTTATCTTATTCTATTCTTTATAGGTAAATAAGTTGGGAAGAAGTTGTCAATAATAGATTACCCAGAGAAATAGGTAAAAGAAATTTCCATCCAAAATTTAAAAGTTGGTCCATTCTCAGCCTAGGTAAAGTCCATCTTGCTGTGATAGGAGCGAACAAAAAAAAATAAGCTTTAGTTAATGTAATAAATATACCAATTGGTATTCCAAAAACTCCTGTCATTTTATTTATTCCGAAAAGTTCAGGAATAGATATATACGGAATAGAAAAATTCCACCCGCCTAAGTAAAGAACTGTTATAAATAATGAAGAAACTAACAAATTTAGGTAAGAAGCAAGGTAAAATAGAGCGTATTTAATACCCGAATATTCTGTTTGATAACCTGCTACTAATTCCTCCTCCGCTTCTGGTAAATCAAAAGGTAATCTCTCACATTCTGCTAGAGAAGAAATTAGAAAAACAACAAACCCTATAGGCTGACGCCACAGATTCCACCCCCAAAAACCATATTTTGACTGTGCCTCAACTATATCAACTGTACTTGAACTGTTAGATAATCATAGTCGATAATAACATTACTGTTCGTATCGCTATTTCAAAACCGTATATGAGACCTCAGCTTCATACGGCTCCTCTATGGTCACAAATAAATGTAAGTACTTGTTCGGTATTATTGTAATTTTAAGATTCTAATTCTAATCTATATAGAATAACACCGGAGAGTCCAAAATTAGACCAACGAAATTCCGTCTGCTAGAATAAAACTTCTGAATTGATCTTTTCCATTAAAATTAAAATTTCTCTTTATTTGGTAATAACTTAATCCTTAAATAAAATACTTGTTATATCAATAAATTGGGTTTTCTCAATAACTCTAAAGAAAGAATTAGTTAGAAAGAATTGATCATTAATTCCAAATTTATGATTAAGAATTCCATGTATGTGTATAGATATGAATATGAATGGGGAAAAGAAATAATAAATAAATATCCTGTATCGTATTTTTTTGTTTCATTTTTCCCATTCAATATTTTGCATTCTATTTCTTTTACTCCTGTCCTATTCTTCTTTCTCAGAGGAGAGGAGGTATTCTGAAAAAAAAAGGATTCATTCGTTTTTTATAGTCATTTCTTTAATCAGTGAATAGGAGCATACTCGAGATCGGAATCGTGGAGAAGTACTACTTGGTCATTTCTACCAACTTAAAATCCTCATTATGATTCGTTTTATCCAAAGTTTTATGCAAAAATACCTTTTTTTATATCTTACATTATCTCCATTACTAATCTTTTGTGTACCTTGGTGTTCCTAACTGTCCACTGATTTTTGATTGATCCCCGGTATGGTAATAAATACAACACAGTAGTAGAAACCCCATACAGTTGATCTTTTATACCCGCTTCAAGATATGATAATTGGTCAAAGAATCTTAATCTTGGGGTAAACAGTTTATACTGCTTATGTTTATATTCTCGTACATAGGGAATGAGATTTAATCCTCTTACTGCAAATTTATAAGCAGTTTGCTTTTACTCATCTAACTATCTAGCTTAATTCACCAACCCTAATGATAAAAAAAAATAAAATATCCATTGAATATATTCAATTTCTTTATTCTATTTCTAGAAAAGAGGGAAAATAATAATGTTCTGTCGAATCACACGTAGAGATATTGATAACACACATAGAGTTAATGGTATTTCATAACTGATAGATTGAGCAGCAGCCCGTAGACCACCTGAAAAAGAATATTTATTATTCGACCCATATCCTGACATAAGAAGTCCAATAGGGACAATACTTGAAATGGAGATCCATAAAAAAACGCCTATACTGAGATCGGCCAAAACAAGGCGATATCCAAAAGGAATTACTAAATAACTTAGTAGAACAGATATGACTGCTATAGACGGTCCCGCACTGAACAAATGAATATCTCCTCTAGATGGAAGGATATCTTCTTTAAAAAGTAATTTGGTTCCATCTGCTATAGCTTGAAGAATTCCCAATGGACCGGCATATTCAGGCCCAATGCGTTGTTGTATTGCTGCAGATATTTCTCTTTCTAACCACACAATTACTAGTACCCCTATTGTTATTCCCAATATAAGGGTGAAAATGGGAACAAAGATCCATATGAGTCCATAGACTTCTTTTAAAGATTCCGATCTATAAAAAGAATTGATAGCTTGTACTTCTACTTCTGTCATATCAATTATCATTTCAACGATCAACTTCTCCCATAATGATATCTATACTACCTAATATCGTCATGATATCTGCCAATTTCATTCTTTTAACTAGTTGAGGGAGAATTTGCAAATTGATAAAACCGGGTGGACGAATTTTCCATCTCCAAGGGAAAACACTACTATCTCCTATCAAAAAAATTCCTAATTCTCCTTTTGGGGCTTCTACTCTCACATAAAGTTCTTGCTTCGACAATTCAAAATTGGGTGAAAGTTTTTTAGTAATAAATCTATATTCAAAATTATTCCATTCGGAATTTTTTGCTTTATCAAAACGTCGGACTTCTAAATTCTCATAAGGTCCTCCAGGAATTCCTTCTAGAGCCTGTTGAATAATTTTTATAGATTCCTTCATTTCACCGATTCGCACTAAATAACGAGCTAGTGAATCGCCTTCTTTTTGCCATTGGACTTCCCAATCAAATTTATTGTAACATTCATAACTATCAACTTTACGAAGATCCCATTGGATTCCAGAAGCTCGTAACATTGGTCCTGATAAACCCCAATTTATTGCCTCTTCTCCACCAATAATGCCCACTCCTTCAACGCGTTTCAAAAAAATAGGATTCCGCGTAATAAGTTTTTGATATTCAACAATTCCTGTTAAAGAATAATCGCAAAAATCCAAACATTTCTCTATCCAGCCATAAGGTAGATCGGCAGCAACCCCCCCAATACGGAAATAATTATGCATCATTCGCATACCTGTAGCGGCTTCGAATAGATCATATAACAATTCCCTTTCTCTGAAAATATAGAAAAAGGGAGTCTGTGCACCGATATCTGCCATAAAAGGTCCAAGCCATAATAAATGAGAAGCTACACGACTCAGTTCTAGCATAATTATTCTAATGTAACTAGCTCTTTTAGGTACTTGAACGCTTTCTAATCGTTCTGGTGCATTTACTGTTATTGCTTCTGTGAACATAGTGGCTAAATAATCCCACCGTGTTACATAAGGCAAATATTGTATAATTGTTCTATTTTCCGCTATTTTTTCCATCCCTCTATGTAAATAACCCAATATAGGTTCACAATCAATAACATCTTCACCATCGAGAGTAACAATTAGTCGAAGAACACCATGCATTGATGGGTGGTGAGGACCCATATTAACTATCATGAGATCCTTTCTTGTAGCTGGTACAGTCATAACTTTTTTTCCTTAATTCAATTCATTATTCCCTGAATTTAGCAAAATGAAGTTTATCAAAATGAAAAATATAATAATAATAACTAAAGAAAAAATTCAAACCAATCTTAAACTTAAAATAAACGAGTTTTTAACTCCCGAATACCCAATTGGTTAATCAATTTCTTATAACGTACTCGATTTTTCTTTGACAAATAATCCAACAGCCGTTGCCGTTTTCCCAGAATTTTTCGTAGACCCCTTTGCGATAAAAAATCCTTTTTATGTAATTTTAAATGTGAAGTAAGTCTCTGTATCTTATCAGCGAAACTAAATACTTGAAATTCAACAGATCCACAGTTTTTTTCTTTTTCTTGTCGAATAGCTGAGATGAATGCATTTTTGACCATAAAAACAAATTTTTCTATTTTTTTTCTTTTGCGCGGATTTTACCGATCAGGAAAAATAAACATTTTTATTATACTTGTTATTTCCAGTTATTCGAATCTAGTACAAAAAAATTTGTATTTCTTCATTCTTCATATAGAAAGGAACGATCCTTTTTTTTATTCAAGATTTTTCTATTCAGGAAAGAGAATGTTTTTTTTTCGATAAAAATATATATATATAATAAATATAACATATAATTATATATTAATAATTTATTAAAGAATTCTGAATCGTGGATACATATGTATTCTTGATATACTGAAACGACTGCCATTATTGGTATCAAACCAATAACGATTCATACAAGCTAAATCTTCTAATCGATAATTGGGCCAAAGAAACAGTTTTAATTTAATGAATTTATTTGTATCTGTATTAAGGTGTTTTTCTTTGTTCAAAAACTGTCCACAGTTGTTTATGTTGTTTTGATTACAAAATATTGGATTTCTACCTATAATATTCCAATTTTGAGAATTAAAACAAATGAAAATTCTCAATTCTCTACGACGTCTGGGGGACAGAATATTTTCAGGAACAAGGAAATCATAATAATTTTTGTTTTTAGTCACAAGCGTATTGCTGTGTTGTGCAACAGATTCATGAAATTTTTTTTTATCAACATATTCTTTTTTTATTATGTATTTTCCATCAGTTCGGCGTTTATTCTTATCAACCAATGAAATACCTATGGTTTGATATATAATATATTTTCCATCCCTTTTCATAGATAGGCTAATTGGTTGGATAATGAATATGCCTCTTTTTACCAATTCTGTAACAGTTAGCTTTTTCTGAATCACCATTACATCTGGATGCATCTCTCTTCTTTGAATTGAGGATATAGCTATTTCCTTTGGATCTATCAGTCTAAGTAGAAGACAATATACCTTTATATTGTTGAGCATTCTTTGATTCCAGGGATAATCCCGTCTTAATTGAAAAAGAAAATATTTTTTCAAGAATAAATTGAGTTCCGATTCTTTCTTGCTCCTAGATTTTCTTTTTTTTCTACCTTTTTCTGTTCCTGTATAATCAAGATTTCTTTGACCTTGTTGTTCATTTTTTTTTTTTTTTACATTGAAATGAAAAATTAGTAATTTGGTAGGTATGATCCACGGTTTCATTTTATACGCATTAAAAAGTAGTACAAATTCTGGGAAAAACCAAGGTTCTAGATTTGATATGGTACGATATAATATTTCTTGATTCATTCCCATCCAATCAAAAAAATTCTTTTTTTTTAATTTTGGATAATTTAGATTTTTAGTATTTTTATGAATCTTATGCGTATTGGCCCGGGTCTCAATATCAATATTATTGATAATACAGAAATGGGGAATTTTATAATCAAAAAATTGTCTATCCATATTTTTGTTCGTATCAATGAGAAATCTTTTTTCTAGATAATTATTAATAACTGTCCTTATCAATCCATAAAATGGTTCGGGTTTCGGTGTATTGAAATTATATGAAATTTTGTTGTTCTCTACTTCTTGTAATTTTAACGTTGACCCATAAATATATGAGTTCTTATTATCCTCAAAATTTATATATTTATATGATAAAAGATCATATCCGTAATGTTTTTTCAATGGGTCTTTTTCTTTTTTATATAAATCCGATTTCGTTGAGTCTTTCTTTTGAATTATACGATATTGGTTGGCCCTATTTTGCCATTTTTTCGGTACTAAATAAGACCATTTAGTCTGAGATAAATTGTATTGAGAATGACTCCTTAACCACATTTTCCATTTATTCATTCTATACTTATACTTATGCATTTTCTTATGCTTTGGTTTGGGCCCCAATATTCCTCGTGTTGTACAATAATTCTTTATTATATCTGCAAGAAAAGTATAGGTGTTATGATATTGAAGTACAGATTTAAAAGGATATTTGTTAAGTAATTGATTTTGCGAAAATTTGTAAAATACATATGCTTGAGACAAAGAAAATAAGTCCCAATAAATATTTAAATTTTTATTGCTAATACTAAAATGAGTATTATAAAAAGTATTATAAAACAACTTTTTTATAGTCGAAATAAAGTTCATTGTATTTTGATTCGTCTTTTCAATTCCTTCTTGATTTGTTTTATCATTATAAATGGATTTAGTTACAATTTTGTTTCTTGATTTAAAGAAAAGTTGTGCATTGATTTTTGGAATCTTAATGATACATAGTAATATATTCATGTATATTTTATCAATGAAAGATTTTAAAAAATAATGCGATTTACGTATTAATCGGATATTTTTTCTTTTAAATATTTGCCAAATATCCTTCTGTAATTCTGATCTTTTATCATCATAAGTTAGAACCCTTTTTTTCTTGTCTTTTGTGATTCCTTCTACAAGATCTTTCATTTTTGTTTCAATGAGTGAATTATTTGCATTTACACAATTTAGGGATTGAATTGCAATGGTTGATTCGTGAAGAATCTTATTATTTATATTAGAATCTCTTCCATTTTCATTCGGTTCATATACTTTAACCCTACTCGATTTTAATATGGGTTTTACTTTTTCAAGTTCTTTCATTATTAGGTCTATAAATAAAATTATTTTGATGACCCATCTTTTTTTTTTTGAAACTTTTAGAATCCCGTTTCCTCTTTCTTTGAAGATTCTTATAACTTGTAAAATTTTCTTTGTAGCTTTTATCGCTTTTTTTTCGAGTTCTTTAAAGATGGGTTCAAAGAAAGAAGGTCGTTTTCGGGGAGACCCAAAAGGTAGCTCTGTTTCTCCTCCCCAAACTGTTAAAAAACAAAAATGCTCTTTTTTCTCTTTTTTTCGCCTTTGCTGATCTCCATGATGCTTAGATCTTTGCCAAGGTTTCAGACAAAAAGGAAATAGAATCTTTATTTGAATACCATCTTTTAACCAATTTTTGGGAAATTCTGTTTCTGATAATGGAACACCAGTATAAGTACATTTAACATGCATTTCTCCATTCCATTTCTTCAAATCCTCGTACCATTCGGGGAATTGCAATAATAAGATACGACTAATATTTTTACCTATTATCAATACGGGTAATATAACATATTTTCTAAGAAAAGATTGGGCTACTAATATGAAACCTCTTATTGCTTGAGAAAATAGAAAGCTACCCCAAGTCTCCGATATTGCCATTCGTTCATTTTCCTCTTTCTTTTTTTTCTCGTTTTCTTGCTCAAAATAAGAAATTTGAGATTCTGAGGTTCTCCCTAACCAATTCTTAATTTGAGGCTTAATTTGAGGTATATCTAAAAACGAAAAAATAAAGGTTTTGTCTATTCGATCCAAAAAAAGTGGAGAATGCACATTTGCTTGAAATATTTCCCAGATAATTGTTTTACGTCTTTGAGCACGCATAGATCCTTTGATTATACCACGGCGAAAATCAGATTGTTCTGGGTAACGTTTCAAAATCAGCTCGCCTTCTTCATCATTAGTACTCTGATCGGTATCAGTAGAAATTATCACGCATTTCCCTTTTCTTGACCGAATTTCAGGATCCTCCGCCAATTCTTCTTCATATTCTTCTTCTTCGAAATCATTTAGTAATTTGTATGACCATCTAAAAACCTTTTTACTAATTTCTTCCATTCCAATAGAATTTTTTCTAATTTTTATTAGATCATTTGGATCGGTTGTAATTACATCGAATAAAAATTTTAAAGATTTTGCTTGACTTTCTGAATCTATTCCTTGCACATGTTCAAAATAAAATTTATCAATTGAGGTTAAGGAATTCTCAAAATTATCAATAGGATTCGATAAAAATTCCTCATCAGAATAAAACCTATTCTTTTTATGTTCAAATGTCTTTTTATCAAATGTCTTTTTATGTTCAAATGCTTTTGTATTTTTCTTATGAAATAGACCATGAATTTTATTTATCCACAATATTTCACGTGACTCGAATTTTTTTATTGTTCCACGATAAGGCCCATTCAAAGAGGGATCATACATTTTGGGCAAATATTCTTGTTCATGCTCATCATCACACAATCTGGTTCTTTTTTCTAGTATATTAAAAGTAAAAGATCCTTTCTCTAGAATTTGTATTCTACTTATAAATTCGTTCTTTAAGTTGTATTTTTTTTTTTCATTGTTATAAACCCAATAATTATATAGGTCTTCGTGGGATAGTTTTTCTGTCGTGTACAAAGAAATTTTTTGCTCTATCATTTCTGAAAAAGTCGATAAACTAGGCGGATATGTAAAAGAGATTATTTGTTTTCCTTTATTTGGGCATATATAAAAAAAATATTGTGCCATTTCATTTCGTATAGCATGTTCAAACCTATCATTTTGTAAATATCTCAATGGGCGGTTCCAGCGTTTATAATCGAAAAGAAAAGTTACAATAGGTTTTTCAAACCAAAAATAAGTTTTCTCTTCTTTAAGTTTTCCCAATTCCCAATTATCTTGATGGATATCAAGATAAGAATCTTCGTAAACCGGGCTATCTTTGTCTTCTTTAGTGGATCCCTCTTGTTCCTGTTTCGTCTTCTTCGTTTCGTAAGTTGTTTCTACATCGCTTTCTTCCGTTTCTGAGTTCAGTTTCTTAGTACCAATAGGCGATGGCATTCTGCCTAAATAGTAGACACAGGTGATAAATAAGAGAATACTAAAGATTCTAGCCATAGAATTTCTCAATTCTGACACAAGGTACTTATTAGATCGAATCGAATGATTTTGCCGTATCCAGAATAATACCAATCCAACCCATTTCATGAATAAAATGTGACCAATTAACCAACCAACAAAACTACTTGTTACAAATAACATCTTGTTGTTGCATCGAAACATATAAATGTTGACTAATCTGGCTAACGTTGAACTTGGTAAAATGAAATGGTTGAATAATTGCAAAATGAGATTATTCAGGAATACACATTGAATGCTGAGATTACGCATGGAATTTCTGGTAGTAGATCCATAATCAAAAAAGTTTTTGTGATTGTTCCAGAAGAAATGAAACAAAAGATACGGTAGAACTAGGACAGTTATTGTATGAGGTCTACCCAATGCTAGATGCAGAGGCGCATAATAGATCGATATGAACATCATGAGCTGCCCCGTAATAAAACCCGTTGTTACTGATATCTCCTTCTCGGTTCCTTCTTCCATAACCCGAGCTCGGAGAAGGAAGAGATAAGAGGGCCCTATGGAAAATGTGGTCAGAAATCCATAATAGAGTCCGACCACAACGACCGAATTTATTATCTTCATGCATAAGGATAATAGATTACCTAGTAGAAAAGATTTTAAAATCATCACAAACCTCCCTTTTTTCTTTTCTATTTCAATTTCTCGATTATTATATGATGATT